TATGGTCTCCATGGACCCCATTGAATTTCATTCAGAGGAGGAACCTTATAGAGATCGTATTGATTCTTATCAACGAAGGACAGGTTTAACTGAAGCCGTTCAAACAGGCATAGGTCGATTAAATGGCATTCCCATAGCAATTGGGGTTATGGATTTTCAGTTTTTGGGGGGTAGTATGGGATCTGTAGTAGGCGAGAAAATCACTCGTTTGATCGAGTATGCTACTAATCGATCTCTACCTGTTATTATTGTGTGTGCTTCCGGAGGAGCACGTATGCAAGAAGGAAGTTTGAGCTTGATGCAAATGGCTAAAATATCTTCTGCTTCATATAATTATCAATCAAATAAAAAGTTATTCTATGTATCAATCCTTACATCCCCTACAACTGGTGGAGTAACGGCCAGTTTTGGTATGTTGGGAGATGTCATTATTGCCGAACCTAACGCGTATATTGCTTTTGCAGGTAAAAGAGTAATTGAACAAACATTGAATAAAACAGTACCCGACGGTTCACAAGCAGCTGAGTATTCATTCCATAAGGGCTTATTCGACCCAATCATACCGCGTAATCTTTTAAAAGGCGTTCTGAGTGAGTTATTTCAGCTACACGGTTTCTTTCCTTTGAAAAGAAATATATATATATAATATAGAAATAAAAATAAAATATTAAAATCTAGAAAAAAAAGAAGTGATTTCTATGCCTTGCCTACCAAGAACTTCCATTTTTTACTTAATCCCTTTTTGTTGGGTTGAATTAGTTTAGTTAGAGTCGCGAACTTATAAGAAACTCTTTATCTTTAATATAAAAAAAACTCTTTATTTTATTAGAAAGATAGAAAGAGTATTAAGGACACGAGAAAATTCATAAAATTTCTTAAACTTAAAATGGATTGTCATACATATTCGTGTAGAAAGATGAATAGATACACTAAATTTTCATTTAGTTCTCATTCCTTGCACTTATTAAGTACTTAATATTATTTATAATAATTATAATATAATAGATATACTTAAGATATCTTTATATTTATAATAGATACAAATATTAAATTGAGGTACCCGTTCTATGACAGATTTTAACTTACCCTCTATTTTTGTCCCTTTAGTGGGCCTAGTATTTCCGGCGATTGCAATGGCTTCTTTATTTCTTCATGTACAAAAAAATAAGATTGTCTAGACCTGATGGGGCCAAATTTAAACAATTTATTTCAATACTGAATCATAATACAGATATTTTTTTGGTACAGATATTTGTTTGGTGTAATGTAGTATGATATGATATGTGCCTTTTTCCGAATACACATGAAAGAACTGTTATGCATGCGGATACATGATATCCGTATAAATGCATGTATATGCGGGTTATAAAAACGATCGGCAAATATTTTTATGTCAATGTATCTAACCAATTACTCCTAAGGGTTCATATCAGAATAGTTTTAGTTGATGAAAGTTACTTTGGCATCAAGAAAAGTAAAGTAATTTTTTTTTCTGAATTCCAATCGAATGCAATCGGATCTAGTATAGTATGAACTGGCGATCAGAACATATATGGATAGAACTTATAACAGGGTCTCGAAAAGCAAGTAATTTTTGCTGGGCCTGTATTCTTTTTTTAGGTTCACTAGGATTCTTATTAGTTGGAATTTCTAGTTATCTTGGTAGGAATCTGATACCTGGATTTCCTTCTCAACAAATTCTTTTTTTTCCACAAGGGATCGTGATGTCGTTCTATGGGATCGCGGGTCTATTCATTAGTTCCTATTTGTGGTGCACAATATCGTGGAATGTAGGTAGTGGTTATGATCGATTCGATAGAAAAGAAGGAATAATGTGCATTTTTCGTTGGGGATTCCCCGGAATAAATCGTCGCATTTTCCTTCGCTTCTTTATGAAAGATATCCAATCAATCAGAATGGAGGTTAAAGAGGGTATTTTTCCTCGTCGTATTCTTTATATGGAAATCAGAGGCCAAGGAACCATCCCCTTGACTCGTACTGATGAGAATTTGACTCCACGAGAAATTGAACAAAAAGCTGCCGAATTGGCCTATTTCCTGCGCGTACCAATTGAAGTTTTTTAAATTTTTATCAAAAACAAATGAAATTCGTTCGGATTTGTCCAATTGAGATATTCGGAAATCTCATTTACTTCGAATTTACTTATATAAATATATATATATTTCATCCGAAACGGGATCCTTAATTCTATTTCTATATTCCTTTTTCTAGATTTAAGGACTACATTTTTACAAAAAACTGGGAATAGCTCCATAGGTTCGATACCTTGTTATAGAACTCGTGTTTTAGAGAAATATAAGATCAGATAAAGTTGACAAATGAAGCAGTTCATTAACAATTCACGGATAAAAAATGAAAAAAAAGAAAGCATTGATTTCCCTCCCATATCTTGCATCTATAATATTTTTGCCCTGGTGGATCTCTCTCTCATTTCAAAAAAGTCTGGAACCTTGGATTATTCATTGGTGGAATACTAGGCAATCCGAACATTTTTTGAATGATATTCAAGAGAAAAATGTTCTAGAAAAATTTCTAGAATTAGAAGAACTATTCTTGTTGGATGAAATGATAAAAGACTACCCAGAGACACATATAAAAAAGCTTCGTATAGGAATACACAAAGAAACGATACAATTGGTCAAAACACATGATGAATATCATCTCCATATCATTTTGCATTTGTCGACAAATATAATCTGTTTTACTATTCTAAATGGTTATTTTATTCTGGGTAATGAGGAACTTGTTATTCTGAATTCTTGGATTCAGGAATTCTTCTATAACTTAAGTGACACAATAAAAGCTTTTTCTATTCTTTTAGTTACTGATTTATGGATCGGATTTCACTCAACCCATGGTTGGGAACTAATGATTGGTTCGATCTACAATGATTTTGGATTGGCTCATAATGAGCAAATTATATCTGGTCTTGTTTCCACTTTTCCAGTTATTCTAGATACAATTGTGAAATATTGGATCTTCCGTTTTTTAAATCGTGTATCTCCTTCGCTTGTAGTCATTTATCATTCAATGAATGAATGAAGAACTTATTCGTCCTATTTTCGTACAATTTTTTCAGTACAATAAAAAAAGGCATTTTCTATTATCATTCAATGAATGAATGAAGAACTTATTCGTCCTATTTTCGTACAATTTTTTCAGTACAATGGCAGACTCGTGGATAGGGAACTATACTAGCTACCTATCTAATTTATTGTAGAAATTCCGGGATCAATGATTGGATCATGCAAAATAGAAATACTTTTTCTTGGGTAAGGGAACAGATGACTCGATTTATTTCTGTATCGATCATGATATATGTAATAACTCGAGCATCTATTTCAAATGCGTATCCCATTTTTGCGCAGAAAAGTTATGAAAATCCACGAGAAGCAACCGGGCGAATTGTATGCGCCAATTGCCATTTAGCTAATAAGCCTGTGGATATTGAAGTTCCGCAAGCTGTACTTCCTGATACTGTATTTGAAGCAGTTGTTCGAATTCCTTATGATATGCAAGTGAAACAAGTCCTTGCTAATGGTAAAAAAGGGGCTTTGAACGTGGGGGCTGTTCTTATTTTACCCGAGGGATTCGAACTAGCCCCCACCGATCGTATTTCTCCCGAGGTGAAAGAAAAGATAGGAAATCTTTCTTTTCTGAGTTATCGTCCTAATAAAAGAAATATTCTTGTGATAGGTCCTGTTCCAGGTCAAAAATATAGTGAAATCGTCTTTCCCATTCTTTCCCCCGACCCTACTACAAAGAAAGACGTTAACTTCTTAAAATATCCTATATATGTAGGTGGGAACAGGGGAAGGGGTCAGATTTATCCTGATGGGAGCAAGAGTAACAATACAGTCTATAATGCTACATCCGCGGGTATAGTAAGCAAAATAGTACGTAAAGAAAAGGGGGGATATGAAATAACCATAGTTGATGTATCGGATGGACACCAAGCGGTTGATATTATACCTCCAGGGCCAGAACTTCTTGTTTCAGAGGGTGAATCTATCAAGCTTGATCAACCATTAACAAGCAATCCTAATGTAGGGGGGTTTGGTCAGGGAGATGCGGAAATAGTGCTTCAAGATTCATTACGCGTCCAAGGCCTTTTGTTCTTCTTGGCATCTGTTATTTTGGCACAAATTTTTTTGGTTCTTAAAAAGAAACAGTTTGAAAAGGTTCAATTATATGAAATGAATTTCTAGATCCAGAAATTCCTTACCATCAAGTTGATAAAAAGCGCTGAATTATTGTCGATCAAAAAAATGAAATATGTATTTCTGTAAACTTCCTTAAACCTCCTTTGCTTTTTTTTTTGTTTATACTATTTTTGCGAGATCTATGGAATTCATTACTTGTATTCCATTTTTAGTACTAGGCACTAGCCAATAGGTATACAAAAACAAAGGAAGAAGATACAAGACAAGGACTGGATAAATGAAATGAAAGGAACAGGTACCTCTAGGAAGGATTATAAGTCTTCCTAATCTTCTATTCGACACAAGAAAAAGGACTTCTACCTTTTCTTGTGTCGTCTTGTATCGAAATAATAATGCTTTTTCTCTTGTTCACCAAAGATTAATATTTCTTCTTTTCCGGATATATTGGAACTTTTTTGTTTAGATTCATACATTCATTATTTTAAATAAATAAAAACATAAGAAATAAGAAGTAGTAGACAAACAAAAAGTTTTAGAGGGGAGTAATTCATTGAGTAAATGGAACTTCTTCTTCTTCTATTATTAAACTAACTTTAATATTATTTATATTAATATTTTTTAATATTACTATTACTAAAAATTACTTTGACTTTTTTTTGTTTGGTTGAAAAGCGGCGCGGATTAGAATCTATTTTTACGCATACCTAAATATTTTTTTTTTATTTTATCAAAGTGTTTTTTTTTATATTTTTTATATATTATATACAATAAGTTTCTATTTGTTTAGTATAGAAATATAGAAATAATTTAATAATT